ATGCAACTAAGACGATGACTATTTTCAACTAAACACAAGGATATTGGGACTCTATATTTAATATTTGGTGCATGAGCCGGAATGACCGGGACAGCAATGAGAGTAATTATACGAACAGAACTCGCACAACCAGGATCACTCCTTCAAGACGACCAAATATATAAAGTAATTGTAACCGCTCATGCTCTAGTAATGATATTTTTTATGGTAATGCCCATAATGATAGGAGGATTTGGAAAATGACTTATACCTTTAATGATAGGTGCCCCAGATATGGCCTTCCCTCGAATGAATAAAATGAGATTTTGACTAATCCCCCCCTCTTTTATTCTACTTTTAGCATCTGCAGGAGTAGAGAGAGGAGCCGGAACAGGATGAACTATGTATCCTCCACTTTCTAGAGGTTTAGCCCACGCTGGAGGATCAGTTGACTTAGCAATATTTTCACTTCACTTAGCAGGAGCTTCTTCTATTTTAGCTTCTATAAAATTTATAACAACAGTAATAAAAATGCGAACCCCAGGAATTACATTTGACCGATTACCTTTATTTGTATGATCAGTATTTGTAACAGCATTCCTTCTTCTTTTATCCTTACCAGTTCTAGCAGGAGCTATAACCATGTTACTTACAGATCGGAAAATAAACACAACATTTTTTGACCCAGCAGGGGGGGGAGATCCTATACTATTCCAACACTTATTCTGATTTTTTGGCCACCCTGAAGTTTATATTCTTATCCTTCCAGGATTTGGTATGATTTCTCATGTTATAGCTCACTATTCAGGAAAGAAAGAACCCTTTGGATATTTAGGAATGGTTTATGCTATAATTTCTATTGGTATTCTTGGATTTTTAGTTTGAGCTCACCATATGTTTACAGTAGGGATGGACGTAGATACTCGAGCCTACTTTACCGCAGCAACAATGATTATTGCTGTCCCCACAGGAATTAAGGTATTTAGATGAATGGCAACCCTTCAAGGTAGCAACATCCGATGAGACACACCCCTCCTGTGAAGATTAGGATTTGTATTTTTATTTACTATTGGGGGACTAACCGGGGTAATTCTTGCAAATTCATCTCTAGATATTATCCTTCATGACACTTATTACGTAGTAGCTCACTTCCATTATGTTTTGTCAATGGGAGCAGTATTTGCTATATTTGCAGGATTTACACATTGATTTCCACTATTTTCAGGACTTACTCTTCATCCTCTATGAAGCAAGATCCATTTTATACTAATGTTTATAGGAGTAAACCTTACTTTTTTCCCCCAACATTTTTTAGGATTAGCTGGTATGCCTCGGCGATATTCTGACTACCCAGACGCCTATACACTTTGAAATACTGTATCTTCTATAGGTAGAACAATATCACTAATTGCAACAGTATTATTTATATTTATATTATGAGAAGCATTTACCTCTAAACGAGTAGCAAACCAACCTGAATTTTCGTCTTCCTCCTTAGAATGACAACACTATAACCTTCCCCCTTCACATCATACATTTAAAGAAACACCATTAACAATTCTATCTCTTAAGTAAATGAGGATTAGTTTAATAAAAACACTTAATTTCGGCTTAAGAAAATTCGATAATTACCTCGAAATCCTCCTGTCACATCAACTTTTATTATTACCATTTCAATATTCTATCTGGGGATCTTAGGAATTATTATAAAACGACTTCACTTTCTCTCTGCACTACTATGTTTGGAACTTCTTTTAATATCCTTATTCTTAAGAATTACTGTATGAACAATAAAAAGTAATAGAACATTTATAGTACCAAAAAAATTGATATTATTAACCCTGAGTGCCTGCGAAGCTAGAGCAGGTTTATCCCTAATGGTTGCGCTTTCTCGGACCCATAATTCTGATCTTATATCATCTACTAATATTCTACAACAATAAATGGCAATCTGAACCCAACTTGGATTACAAGACGCGTCTTCCCCATTAATGGAAGAACTTATTTACTTTCATGATTACACTTTAATTATTCTTACATTAATAACAATTCTAGTATTTTATGGCCTTGCCTCTCTGCTATTTTCATCAAATACTAATCGATTTTTTTTAAAAGGGCAAGCTCTAGAAACAGTCTGAACAATAATACCTGCTATAATATTAATTTTTATAGCTTTACCCTCCCTGCAACTTCTTTATTTAATGGATGAAACTAAAAATCCATTTCTTACTATAAAGGCTATAGGCCATCAATGGTATTGAAGTTATGAGTATGCCGACTATAAAGAAATAGAATTTGACTCATACATGATTCCTACCCCCGATTTAGCCTCTGGAAATCCACGATTACTTGAAGTAGATAAACGGCTCACTCTTCCCTCTCAAACCCCCATACGAGTACTGGTATCCTCCGCCGATGTTCTTCACTCTTGAACAATTCCATCACTAGGAATTAAGATAGATGCTGTACCAGGACGACTTAACCAAGTAAAATTTTTTATTTCTCGATGTGGGCTCTTCTATGGTCAATGCTCAGAAATTTGCGGAGCAAAACACAGATTTATGCCCATAGTATTAGAATCCATAAAATTTTCCTCTTTTGAAACCTGAATTTCTAAATTTCTAAAAGAATCTTTGATAAGCTAATAAGGAAGCATCAAACTCTTAATTTGAATTAAAGTGGTTTTATCCCCCCACTATCAAAGATATGCCACAATTAAAACTTGCATGATGATTAATAAAATTTTTTCTAAGCTGAGCATCTATTATAACTATTATTATTATTATTATCAACATTAAACTTAATAATTTAACAATTAATACCTACACCACAATAACTACCCGTACAAAATCCAAATGAGTTTGAAATTAAAAAGAATATTTGGTCAATTCTCCCCAGATATAAAACTGTTTATTCCTATGACAATTATAGCCCTTCTTCTAAACTTAATATGACTTACCCTCTCTAGACAGTCAAAATGGCTTCCTACACAAACAAACCTCTTACTCTCTTTATTTTATAAAAATATAATTAAGACCCTGTTCCAGCAATCTAAACCCATGATTGCCCCCTGAGTACCAATTATTACCTCTGTATTTATACTAATTCTATCTATTAATATTATTGGACTATTACCATACGCATTTACCTCTACTAGACATATATCGCTAACTTATTCAATTGGTATTCCTCTATGAATGGCCATAAAAATCCTAGGATTCTACTTAGCGTTCAACAATCGATTAAGTCATCTAGTTCCCCAAGGAACCCCTGCTTATCTAATATTCCTTATGGTAATAATAGAAACTATTAGACTATTTGCACAACCCATAGCCCTGGGGCTACGGTTAGCAGCCAATCTAACAGCAGGCCATCTCCTAATTTATCTTCTATCAACCGCAATATGAACACTGTCTAAATCCCCTACAATTGCTGGAATTACCCTCATTATATTTGTATTCTTATTTATTCTAGAAATAGGAGTTGCTTGTATTCAAGCTTACGTATTTACTGCACTATTAAACTTCTATCTAGCCCAAAACTTATAAAACTATGACCCATCAACACCCGTACCATCTAGTAGATCAAAGACCTTGACCTCTAACAAGAGCTATAAGAGCACTAATGATGACTGCTGGATTAATATTATGATTTCATACTAATAATAATAATCTTTTATTAACAGGATTCCTCCTACTTATTCTAACTATCATAAAATGATGACGAGACATTATTCGAGAAGCTACATTTCAAGGATTTCATACACTCCCCGTAAACAAAGGACTACGATGAGGAATGATTCTATTTATTACCTCTGAGATATGCTTTTTTTTTGCCTTTTTTTGGGCCTTTTTTCATAGAAGCCTGGCGCCCAAAATAGAAATAGGAACATGCTGACCCCCCTCCGGGATAAAACCAATAAACCCCTTTTTAGTCCCTCTCCTCAATACTGCCGTTCTTCTTTCCTCCGGAGTAACAATAACCTGAGCCCATCATAGAATACTTTCTAAAAAACGACCTGAAGCAATTCAAGGGCTAGCTCTCACCGTTATTCTAGGAATATATTTCACCACACTTCAGATATGAGAATATTACGACTCACCTTTTACTATAGCAGATAGTATATATGGATCCACCTTCTTTGTAGCCACAGGATTTCATGGACTTCACGTACTCATAGGTACTACCTTCCTATTAATATGCTTTATTCGATTAACTATATTTCATTTTTCAAAAAACCACCATTTTGGTTTTGAAGCCGCAGCATGATACTGGCACTTCGTAGATGTCGTGTGACTATTTCTTTATATTTGCATATACTGATGAGGCTCTTAAAGAGAAAAAAGGATTTGAACCTTCATCCTTTTAGTTTCAAGCTAAATACATCCCATTCTGTCATTTCTCCCTAATAAAATTATATATACTAATAAAATTTTAAAACTATTTACCCTTACAACATCAATATTATTAATAACATCATTTATTACACTAGCCGCCCACTACCTTCCTCTTCGAAAAATTAAAACAGAAAAGTCCTCCCCATATGAATGTGGATTTGACCCACTAAAATCCGCCCGAATTCCCTTCTCCTTTCGATTCTTCCTAGTAGCTATTCTGTTTTTACTGTTTGACTTAGAAATAGCCTTGTTATTCCCACTCCCCTTAAAAATATTGATCTCCCCCCCCCTAGAGCCTGTCATTATAACTTTCATATTTTTACTGATACTTACTTTAGGTCTAATATTTGAATGAATAAAAGGAGGATTAGACTGAGCTGAATAGCCAATAATAATTAATGATATACCTTATTCTTATTTCCACTATAGCAATAGCAATACCTTGAATGGTCCCCCAAAAGTTTTTATGATCTTCATCAATAATTAAATCCTTTATAGTATCACTAGTTAGTATAAACTTGTTAAATAACCATAGAATATCAACCTGACACAAAATATCTCTTAAATTTGCCATAGACAACCTTTCTGCCCCTCTTATTATATTAAGAACCTGATTAGTCCCAATATCTCTTATAGCTAGAATAAAAACGATTCAAAACCATAAAAATTCAAAACAACAAACATTTATATCCCTTATATTTATAATACTAACTGCTCTAATTTTAACATTTTCATCTTTAGAACTAGCATTATTTTATATTGCATTTGAAACAACACTTCTCCCCACACTAACCCTCATTTCCCGATGAGGGGCCCAAAAGGAGCGATTCCAAGCAAGAATTTACTTCCTGTTTTACACCCTTATAGGGTCTTTACCGCTTCTTTTAGCATTATTGTCCATATTTAATCTTATAAAAACTATAATAATTCCATCTATTTACCTAAAAAAAGAAATAACAGCCACTCCAACAACTATTGCATCAATTTGGTGAATATCCTGTCTTATAGCCTTCATTATAAAGATGCCAATATATGGATTTCACCTATGACTCCCTAAGGCCCATGTTGAAGCCCCTATAGCAGGTTCAATGATACTGGCTGCCATCCTACTAAAGCTTGGGGGATACGGCCTTCTTCGTGTGATTCCTCTGTTTTCGAATTCCACATCCAAAAAAATATCCTTACCAACAATATCATTCTGTATATGAGGAGCCCTAATAACAAGAATAATATGCTTGCGCCAAACAGATCTAAAGGCCCTAATTGCCTACTCATCTGTTGGTCACATGAGAATAGTAGCTTCTGGAATATTTTCTCTATCACTCTGGGGAACAAAAGGAGCCCTAACTTTAATGATCGCACACGGATTAATTTCTTCCTCACTATTCTGCCTAGCAAAACTATTATATGAACGAAAAAATACACGTACACTAGCCTTAACACGAGGATTTAAGCTTATTACCCCCTTACTAACCGTCTGATGAATTATAACATGTGCTACAAATTTAGGTCTTCCCCCAACTCCTAATCTAATTGGAGAATTACTTATACTAGTTGCCATTATAGACTGAAAAACCCTTACAACACCTATTGTGACTTTAGCCACAGTATTTGGAGCAATCTATTCACTAATTGTATTAAAAAGAACAAAAAAAAATTCATTTCCCCAGTTTTTAAACAAAATAAAACCTATTAAAACATCCGAACATACTCTGCTATCATTACACCTAATTCCCCTTTTATTCCTTATTATAAACCCCTCAATTATACTTATTTCATAGATTTTGGATAAAACAACCGTACTCCCCCCTTACACATTTCTTTTTTAAAAAATTTACTGGCAAATCCCCTATATCCAAAAATCCCCATTATTCTGAAATCATCCCTAATTTCAGTAAAAATAAAATTAAGTACTAAAAAAGACCAAAGTAGTTAAAAAAAACACTAATTTGTGGTATTAGAATTATCAGTTTAAACCTGATCTATGGTCCGAAACTTATTGGCTTATTTAAGACCTGCTAAGTCTAAAAATCTGTAGTTCAACTCTATAGAAGTTTCGATGATACTTAAACCTCATAAAATAATCCTCTCCATAAAAACATCTATTATTATAATCCTTGTATTATCTATATTTTTTTTCCAGTCCAACACTCATCTTTATAAGAAAACCACCTATCATATCTTAGGGGTAACTCATAAAACCAAATTTGAATATTTGGCCAAGAATAGACTATTTTTTACCTCAATTCTAAAGTATCTCGCCATTATTTCAATTTTACCACTTTTATTAAAAATAATATTCAAAACACCAGAAATAACAATATCGTTCTTTAATTGAATTACCAAAAAAACTACTCTGATAAAGATAGAATTGCGATTTGACCTTCCATTTAAAACATTTTTAACTATTGCCCTTTTAGTTTCCTGATCTATTCTAGAATTTTCCTATTATTATATGAACAACGACCCCAAAGCAAACAAATTTTTCCGTTTACTTATTATATTTTTACTAAAAATGATTATTTTAACTTCTACTAAAAAATTATTCCTCCTATTTATAGGATGAGAAGGGGTAGGATTTCTATCATTCTTGCTAATAAGATGATGATCCTCCCGCTCTAAAGCCAAAAAATCCGCTATTCAAGCAATAATCTATAATCGTATAGGAGATATAGGAATTTTATTATTCTTCTCTTTAAGAATAACAATATTCAAATCATGATCTCTATCAGAAATACTTAGCTATGATAATACAACAACATTTAATAAAATTATACTTATAGGGGCTCTTATAGCTGCAACAGGAAAGTCTGCTCAATTTGGACTTCACCCTTGATTACCAGCTGCAATGGAAGGTCCTACCCCTGTATCAGCACTGCTGCATAGATCTACAATGGTAGTAGCAGGAATTTTCCTTCTTATCCGACTCAAACCTATGTATCAATCATCTAGTAAATTCAAAACTTGATGTCTTATTTTGGGATCTATAACAGCCATATTTGCAGCTACTACTGCCATATCTCAACATGACATAAAGAAGATAATAGCTTACTCAACCACTAGACAACTAGGATTAATGATGGTAGCTATAGGACTTGGCCAACCTAAAATAGCATTATTTCACATATGTACTCATGCTTTCTTTAAGGCTATGCTATTTCTTTCTTCAGGTAGAATAATACACAGGCTTAAAGATGAACAAGATATACGAAAGATTGGAGGACTACACCTTATTTTACCCAATACATCAACTTGTATAATTCTTGGAAGTCTTGCCCTATCTGGAATTCCCTTCCTTTCAGGGTTTTATTCAAAGGACTTAATATTAGAAATTGGCCTCACAAAACTATCTAAATTCTTAGGGATAATACTTTCTTTAATAGCAACAATACTTACTTCTGTATATTCATTACGGATTATACTTTTTTGCTTTATAAAAAACCCTTCTTTCTGCCCATTAGTTCCTACTAGGGAAGAGAAAAAAAACTTAACAAGAGCCCTTAAACGACTAGGTATAGGAACAATACTTTCAGGATGAGTTTTATCCAAACTCATTACTGCCACTCCTATAATAACCTTAAGCTCCGTTCTTAAGACTCTCGCACTACTAATTACCATACTTGGAATAATATTTTCTTTAACAATTATACAAAAACTATCAACCGCAATTTCTCCCCACCTTTCTATTAATACTAAATCATTTGCGACCAAACAATGATTTTTCGAAAAACTTTCCCATATCTTGTTCCTAACATACTCCTTTATTACAGCCCTGTATCTAAGAACACGAAAAATAGACCGAGGATGAAGAGAAAAAATAGGCCCTCAAGGTATTGCAATATCACTATATAATACAACACAACAATACCAATTAAGACAAACAGGATACATAAAGCAATATCTACTTTATTCCATACTTACAATAACTACCCTTTTAATTCCTTCTCTTTTAATATAATCACCTGAGTGCCGATTCAGCTATAACTGCTATTATGAGTAGAAATTACAAAGCCTTCAAGACAGAAAAGTTTGACCCGTATGTCAACAATAAAGCAACAAACAAGGCAAGCAACAACATATATCCCCCTATTAACAAATACCAAAACATTACCCCATACAAATTACCTGCCCCTATCAAATCTTTTTTAATTAAAAAAGAGTGATCAACAACCCTTAATTTTATTAACGAATCAAATTTTAAAAATCCCCAAAAAATTACTAACCCCCTTAATATAATAACTTCATTTAATTTTCTTACAGTAGGGTATCGTTCCGCTGAAATAGCAGTAGAATACACAAAAACCACTAACATCCCCCCAATATATATTAAAACTAAAATTAAGGCCACAAAAGAAAGGCCTAAAAGACCACAAAGTAAACAACCTGATAAAGAAACAAATACCAAGCCTAAAGCCCCGTAATAAGGAGATAACCTGTAAAAAACTAAAGTTCTTCCTAAAAACATTAAAACTAATACTAAATAAAAAATCATTATATATAAGAATTATGACAGGTCCTTTACGAAAGAAACATCCCCTATTTAAAATAATAAAAAATTCCCTTATTGATCTCCCTTCTCCTAGAAAACTATCCATATGATGAAATTTTGGCTCCCTGCTAGGTCTTTGCTTAATAGTACAAATAATTACAGGATTATTTCTTGCTATGCACTATACTTCTGATATCTCCTTGGCATTTTCCTCTGTGAAACATATATGCCGCGATGTAAAATACGGATGACTTCTACGAAATATTCATGCTAATACAGCCTCCTTCTTTTTTCTTTGTATGTATATTCACATAGGTCGAGGAATATATTATGGATCCTTTGTTAATAGAAAAACATGAAATATAGGTGTAATATTATTTTTACTTACCATGCTTACAGCATTTGTAGGATATGTACTACCATGAGGACAAATGTCCTTTTGAGGGGCAACAGTTATTACTAACCTTGTATCAGCAATTCCATTTATAGGAAAAAAAATAGTACAATGAATTTGAGGAGGATTCTCTGTTGATAATGCCACATTAACCCGATTTTTCGCATTTCATTTCTTATTCCCATTTATTATTTCTGCCCTTAGTCTAATACACCTTTTCTTTCTTCATCAAACAGGATCCAATAAACCAATAGGAATAAAATCAAAATTTGATAAGACCCCATTTCACACTTATTTTACTACCAAGGACTTAACAGGATTTATAGTATTAACAATATTTATTAGCTCCGTAGTCCTTATATCTCCTAATCTCCTTAAAGACCCTGAAAAATTTAATCCAGCTAAACCGCTGGTTACACCAGTTCATATTCAACCAGAGTGATATTTCCTATTTGCATACGCAATATTACGATCTATTCCTAAAAAGCTTGGGGGAGTTGTTGCTCTAATAAGATCTATTATAATACTATTCACCGTTCCTCTCCTCCACAAATCATATAAAAAAGCTAATGTGTTCCGACCTGCATCTCAAAGGCTCTTCTGGCTTCTCACTAGAACATTTATTATTCTTACTTGAATAGGAAGACAACCAGTAGAAAATCCTTTTATTATTATAGGACAAATAACCTCTATAGCTTACTTCTCACTATTTTTAATCATAACACCCGTTACGTCCCAATTAGAAAAAAAGTTAATATTCTGCAACGATAGCTTAAAAGAAAAAGCAAAGCACTGAAAACGCTTAAATAAAGGTTAAATTCCTTTTCTTAGCAACAGACTTGGTCCTAGTCCTGTTCTTGACTCTCTCTGGGATGATACATGCAAGTTAATAACAAAACAGTGAGTAAAAAAATTCTAATAACTAAAAGTAAAATAGATCAATAAAAGTATCAGAATATAACCACTATAATCTAAAACACTTAGCAAATACAAAAATAATACCACCCCTGCAGTACCTAACATTGTACAATAAGCAACAGCTTGATATAGCCACAGAGAAAACTAACCGGTAAATTATGTGCCAGCCACCGCGGTTATACATAAGGTCTTAGCCAAGATAAACGGTAAAAAGGTGCATAATAAGGAAAAAACTAACTTCAGCAGTAATAAGCTTATAGAAAACTAATAATAATAGTCTCCCTACCTAAATTTTATTTGCACGAAAACTCAAAAATAAACTGGGATTAGATACCCCATTATATGAGTAATAAAAACTAATTTTCCACCTGAGAACTACGAACTAACGTTTAAAACTCAAAGGACTTGGCGGTTTTTTAAATCTTTCTGGAGGAGCTTGCTATCAAACCGATAATCCACGAAATACCTCACCAATCTTTGAAAATACAACCTGTATACCATCATCGTCAGCCTACTCCTCAAGGAAAGTATGCAAAAAGAGATCCTCTCACTACGTTAGATCGAGGTGCAGTTTATAGATTGGGGATAAGTGAGCTACAATAATACAACAAATAAAATATAAATGTGGACAGCTTAATGAAAAAAAGCTCCAAACAGAATTCAGTAGTAATGACTTAACAGAAAATAAGCATGAAAAAACAAAAAGCTCTAAAATGCGCACACATCGCCCGTCACTCTCCCCAAAAGGGGAGAAAAGTCGTAACAAAGTAGGCGTATTGGAAAATGTGCCTGGCATAAAATTTTTATAGTTGAATTACAACAAAAGCTTTTCATGCTTTAAGTTTGGGTTAAAACCCCAGTAAAAATTTTGTCACCTGTAAAGCCCTAATAAGCTAAATGACCAGCTGTTAATCTTGTAAATTAAAAAATGGAGGTTCAAATCCTTCTTTTGGCTTAATTTATTAAATAAAAGCCCTTATGAGGGTACTACCCTCCGGGGGTACCTACGTATACATAAGTTAGTGTTCAAATGAAATCCTCATGGGGTTAGTAATTAGGGCACAATCATTTTTCTTTACAGGGCTATTTTTAGGCTCTTCTGGGAATTATATAAATACGCTCTTACTTTTTTTTTTTTACTTATACTCATGGGTAGCAGTTACAGCTGAATCGGCACTCAGGTGATTATTATTAGCTATTGTTAAACTTTTCTGTCTACAGTATTATTTCCTTTTTGGATATAGGGGATTTACAGGGAATTGATTTTTATCTATTATTTAAAGATATTATGCAAATAAATTGATTTTTTCTAAAAAAAAAAAAAAAAACAACACAAATTTGACAAAAAAATGACTTTTTGTGTTTTTTGTGTTTTTTGCTGATGGGGCATTATACCTACATAAACTTCTACAATATAGCCTTATTTTTAAACAGGACACCCTACAGTATATACCAAAAAGCAGGGATACCGTCTTTTTGGTCCTTTCGTACTAAAAAAAACTATTTTAAAATAATCGTGGATAGAAACTGACCTGGCTCCCGCCGGTCTGAACTCAGATCACGTAGGATTTTAATGGTCGAACAGACCAACCATTAGGAACTTCTGCATCCCTAGGAAATCCCGATCCAACATCGAGGTCGCAAACTTTTTTATCAATATGAACTCTCCAAAAAAATTACGCTGTTATCCCTACGGTAACTTATTCTTTTTATCACCTTTTTAGTGGATCACTTAAATTGAAATTTTCAAAAACAAAAAGATTTTTTTTAAAAAAAATAACGGAGGGTTATTATTCTCCGTGATTGCCCCAATCCAAATAAAATATGTACAACATTATTGTCCTTATAGTAATCACAAAAGAAATTATTAACTTCTAATTAGCATAAAACAATAACAAATATATTACATTTTCCTATATTTAAGCTCGATAGGGTCTTCTCGTCCTACGACCACATTTCTGTTTCTTCACAAAAATACTAATTTCAAAATATAAGAGAGAGACAGCTTAATTCCCGTCTTGCCATTCATTCCAGCCCCAATTTAAAAGGCAAATGATTATGCTACCTTCGCACGGTCAAGATACCGCGGCCGTTTAACTAAAATAGTCACCGGGCAGGCAGGACTCCTTATATTTAAGATTCTTTACAAAGAGCGATGTTTTTGGTAAACAGGCGAAATCAACATTTGCCGAGTTCCTTTCACTTATTTTTATAAAAATATTACCACTTGTGTTAGTAGACAACGATTCAAATTCATTTCTCGACAAAAAATATTTGTCCCATCCAATGTTAGGATTGGTTAATACACAAAAGGTATAGTTTATAACCCTACTAATTTCAACATTATAACTTCCAAATTAATGGAATTCTTTCATACAATATTACGATATAAAATTCTTCTCCTAAAATTTTTTGTATTGTTACTAAAAATAAGCTTTAACGCTATTTTTAAAGTTTGATGCTATTAATCCTACTTTTTTACAGCGTAAACACATTTCTACAAAAACATTCTTAATCAGTAATAAAAGCTTTTTCTTTATTGACAGAAAAGCTTATCCCTTTCTGTCTAACAAATACATAATTGTTAAAACCAAATTATTGTTCTGTAAAACAACACCTATTTAACAAAAATGAATACTTGGCTTACACCTCTTTCTAAAAGAACCAGCTATCCTTGAGCACGATAAATATTTCACATCTAGTATACCCTCAAGTCTTACTATTGCAACAGTAAAAACTTTACCTCTTTAAGTAGAGTATACTAACTCGCCCAACTTCGGGGTAAAAAAACCTATTTTTATAACCTTATTGAACCATTATACAAAAGGTACAAGACATAACCTTTACTTTTCTGTTTATTAATATTTAAAATTATTTCAACTTTCCTTCACAGTACTCTCTATTTAGCTTCATCATAATATTTCTATAAAAAATACTCTAACACCTTTATCTTATTAACACTATTTTGATAAAAATAAAAATAGAACAATTTAATTGACCAATTAAAAATCAGCTAGTGTTTCAAATTTTATTAATATATAACAATTATTTTAATAAAGAAATAAAAATTGGAAAACAAAATAACCCTAAAAGTCTTACTCCAATACTTATGCTAAGAAAAATTCCTTCTAACGTCAATCCCCTCTGATTGCCTAAACCTTTTCGTCATCTAAAAAGTAATAATAAATGTTGAGGAAATAGCAACAACCTTCTTTTAAAAGCTATTCGGAGATAGTAAAATAAACTTAATAGCCTCCCAATAACCAATATTCTGCAGAGAAGGAAACTTCCTTTTCTTACTAAAACATGTAAAGAAATAAACTTTATTAAAAACCCTAGAAGTGGGGGAAGACCCCCCAAAGAAAGGATACTAATAACTAAACCAAATCCCCCCACAAAACTATAAAAAGGTAGTCGCCTAAGTCTAGATAAGGAGCTTAAACTCATATTTTTAACTATCAAAAAAACTGAAGAATTAATAAAAATGTAAACAATTAACATAATACATCTTACACTTGTAGAGTATACAATAGTTCTACAAATCCACCCCATATGAGCTATTGAAGAAAAAGCAAGCATCTTTCGTACTTGAGTCTGATTCAAACCTCCTCAACCTCCAACCAAAACAGACATGGCCCCCATTATTATAATTAAATTTGTACTTAGACTTTCTATTATTCTTAATATAATAACGAAAGGAGCTATCTTTTGCCAAGTTGATAGCACTAAACCCTGTAAAAACCCAACTCCCTGTATAACATCAGGAAATCAATAATGACAAGGGAACAAACCTAGCTTTAGGCCCAGAGCAAAAGTTATTAAAAAAGAAGTAACTTCTTTTAAAGGTTTTCCTAAGGATCAAGAAGAATATAATCAAGCCTGTATTACAACAACATTTAATAAAAATCCGGCCCTAATAGATTGAATTAAAAAATACTTTACTGATGATTCCACATTACGGGGAGTAAACTGATACGATATTATAGGCAATATCGACAAAGTATTCATTTCAAGGCCCACTCACAAGGTAAACCAGTGATGGCTACTTACAACAATTAAAGTTCCTAATACAACCCTAATAATTAATACTACTAAAATTTTTCGATGCACAAAGTTTGAAAGGAATTTAACCTTCACCAATCTAATTATCAGCTAGATGTCCTTACTCTAAGGAACAAACTCTATCTATAAAAGGCATAAAATGGGAGGAAGAATATCAAGAATCACAATAATTACTATGTAAAAAGAAAAAAGAGAAAGCCTTAAAGGTAAATACTTCTTTCAAGTTAAATACATGAGTTGGTCATATCGAAAACGAGGGTATGAAGCCCGTATTCACAAAAATAAAATTACCAAAAACCCTGTCTTAAAGCTAATAATAATCACATTTATAGGAAAGAATTCTGTAAAAGGAGACGACCCCCCTAAAAACAAAATAACAGATAACAATTTAATAAATATTATATTAGAATATTCTGCAATAAAAAATATAGCAAAAGGACCCCCAGAATATTCTACTTTATAACCTGAAACAATTTCTGACTCGCCCTCAGTTAAATCAAAAGGGGCCCGATTAGTTTCTGCTAGAGAAGAAACAAACCAAATAATAAATAAAGGAAAGCAACTAAATAACAATCATGAACCACTCTGACAACTCTCAATTACCTCAAAATTGAACCCCCCAGAAAATACAACAACCCCCAGAAGAACCAAACCTAACCTTATTTCATAAGACACAGTTTGAGCAACAGCACGTACTGCCCCTAAAAAAGAATAGTTGGAATTAGAGGACCAGCCTGACCCTAGTAAAGAATAAACAGAAAGACTAGAAAGACCAATTACTAGAATTAAAGACAGTTTAACCTTAAGAACAGAATATCCCACAGGAACTATTGATCACAAAACCAAAGCTACCCATAAGAAAAATAAAGGAGAAAAATAAAATAAGTAAGAAGATGCCCTCGAAGGCTTAAAAGTCTCCTTTATTAATAACTTAACCCCATCAGCAATAGGTTGTAATAACCCAAAAGGACCTACAATATTTGGTCCCTTACGAAATTGCATATATCCTAATACCTTGCGCTCCACTAAAGTTAAAAAAGCAACTGCCAGCAAAACCGGCACTACAAAAAATATACATTTTAACAAAAATACTAACACTATAACTAAAAAAAGGATTTGAACCTTCGGTAGAGAAAACTTAGATTTCTAGCATTGCCTCTTTGCTACTTTAGTTAATCAATATATATAAAACAATTTTTACCCCATTCTTGATTTTATACAAAAACCTTTCAGTTGGAAGCTGAATATACTGATATACTCATGAGGGTTTAACGAAAGAAGGATTTGAACCTACATTTATAAATTTACAATTTACAACATCCCATTCTGTCATTTCATCACTTAAAGAACTAGTTAAAACATAACTCCAGATTGTCAGACTGAAATTATCAGTAACCACCCTGATGCTCTTTACTAAATAAAGGGAGGCATTTATCCTTCCATTTTTGAGGTATGAACCCAAAAGCTTATTACTAGCTTACTTTACTTTAATCTTGGTAGAGCTTGATAAATAAGCACTTCTTTTACACAGAATTGATATTTGTGCAATTCAAATTGCCTTGAAAGTTCCGGCGGGAATTACCCACATCTATAGATTTGCAATCTAAAATGTTAATTACACTACAAAACCCAAAGGTTAAAAAATTTTCATTCCTATTTAAAGCTTTGAAGGCTCTTAGTTTTATTAACTTAAACCTTTTATTAGTGAGTTTAGTTTAATTAAAAACACTTGATTTGCAATCAAAATATCTAAGTTCGAGCCCTAGAGCCCACAAACTAAAAAAAGGATTCGAACCTTCGATAATAGATCCTAAATCTATAGCAGTAACCTCTTTGCTACTTTAATCTGAGCTGACAAGTATTGATCTTGTTATCTCCTGGTTAACGGCCAATTGCCTTTCCATTAGGCTACAACCCAATAGAAAGTAGTATAATCGAAATACAAAGAATTTTGATTTCTAAAATATAAGTTCAACTCTTATCTTTCTAAATCAGAAAAGTAAAACTTAATATCTACACCAACAACCCCCAAAGCTATTATTCTAATTAAACTATTTTCTGATTATACTATATATAACAAATTTATAAACCATGCA